TTCTTTTAGTTTTTCTGGGATCGGGTCTTGTATTAGGAAGTCTAGGAGTAGTATTACTTACCAACACAATTTTTTCTGCTTTTTCGTTGGGACTGGTTCTTGTTTGTATATCTTTATTCTATATTTTATCAAACTCCCATTTTGTAGCTGCATCACAGCTACTTATTTATGTGGGAGCTATTAACATTTTAATCATATTTGCTGTGATGTTCATGAATAGTTCAGAATATTACGACGATTTTCATCTTTGGACCGTTGGAGATGGGATTACTTTGATGGTTTGTACAAGTATTTTTGTTTCACTAATAACTACTATTCCAGATACATCATGGTACGGAATTATTTGGACTACAAGACCAAATCAGATTATTGAGCAAGATTTGATAAGTACTAGTCAACAAATCGGAATTCATTTATCAACAGATTTTTTTCTTCCATTTGAACTCATTTCAATAATTCTTTTAGTTGCTTTGATAGGTGCAATTGTCGTAGCTCGCCAGTAATAAATCTTTAGAGAATAGAGAACTAGCAATATAAATCCAGATTCAATTTTTTTTTTATTGCCGATTGCTAATATATTCTTTTGTTCCAGACTTGTTATATTCTTTAGTCAATCGAATCTGTTGAATTGTTGTTCATATTGAAATGAATCAAAATTGATAAGGAGTTGGTCAATGATGCTCGAACATGTACTTGTTTTGAGTGCCTATTTATTTTCTATTGGTATCTATGGATTGATCACGAGCCGAAATATGGTTAGAGCCCTTATGTGTCTTGAACTTATACTGAATGCAGTTAATATAAATCTCGTAACTTTCTCTGATTTTTTTGATAATCGCCAATTAAAAGGAAATATTTTTTCCATTTTTGTTATAGCTATTGCAGCCGCTGAAGCAGCTATTGGACCGGCTATTGTTTCTTCAATTTCTCGTAACAGAAAATCAACCCGTATCAATCAATCGAATTTGTTGAATAAATAGCATTAATCATATCATAATTACTCAAAAGTAGAATTTTGAATAGTGTAATATTTATCAATTCAAATTAGCATGTATGCTACACAACGTATGATCATGTTTGCGTTTGCAAAACGAAATAATAAGCAATCAAAGTATCCTGGTCCTCCTCTCTTCGTTCTTTTAAATTTATCTAGACGTCTATTTTGATTAGCAAAATTCTGACAAATCATTGATTCATCTGGTGTATAAATATATGATTCATTTAGGAGTTTACTAGATCGATAATTTTCATTTTTGATGTTCAAAAATTACTATAGATACAATGTCACATTCAGTAAAGATTTATGATACATGTATAGGATGTACTCAATGTGTCCGAGCCTGTCCCACAGATGTATTAGAAATGATACCTTGGGATGGATGTAAAGCTAAGCAAATAGCTTCTGCCCCAAGAACAGAGGACTGTGTAGGTTGTAAGAGATGTGAGTCCGCCTGTCCGACGGATTTCTTAAGTGTTCGAGTTTATTTAGGGAATGAAACAACTCGAAGTATGGGTCTAGGTTATTGATACGTTTCAAAAAACACCACACGAATACGTTTTTTTACTGGCAAAAACCCGTGCTCAAAATAAAATAGAAAAGATTTTTTTCTATTTTGAGCGCGGGCTTTTCTGGCCCAAGTGTATCTTATTTTTATCACGAATTATTTTCCTTGGTTAACAATAGTTGTAGTTTTGCCAATAGTCGGGGGTTCTTTAATTTTCTTATTTCCTCATAGGGGAAATAAGGTAATTAGGTGGTATAGCATTTGTATATGCTTAATTGATCTCCTTCTAACAACCTATGCATTTTGTTATCATTTCCAATTGGATGATCCACTAATCCAACTAACGGAGAATTATAAATGGATCAATTTTTTTGATTTTTACTGGAGCTTCGGAATAGATGGACTCTCTATAGGACCTATCTTACTAACGGGATTTATCACCACTTTAGCCACGTTAGCGGCTCAGCCAGTTACTCGAGAATACCAATTATTCTATTTCCTGATGTTAGCAATGTATAGCGGTCAAATAGGACTATTTTCTTCTCGAGACATTTTACTTTTTTTCATCATGTGGGAATTGGAATTAATTCCCGTTTATCTACTTTTAGCCATGTGGGGAGGAAAGAAACGTTTGTATTCAGCTACAAAGTTTATTTTGTACACTGCGGGAAGTTCTGTTTTTTTATTAATGGGAATTCTGGGTATCAGTTTATATGGTTCGAATGAACCAACATTAAATTTTGAAACATTAACTAATCAATCGTATCCTGTGGCGCTAGAAATAATATTCTATATGGCATTTCTTATTGCTTTTGCTGTCAAATCGCCGATTATACCCTTACATACATGGTTACCAGATACCCACGGAGAGGCACATTACAGCACTTGTATGCTTTTAGCCGGAATCTTATTAAAAATGGGAGCATATGGGTTGGTTCGAATTAATATGGAATTATTTTCCCATGCTCATTCCATATTTTGCCCCTGGTTAATGATATTAGGTTCTATTCAAATAATCTATGCTGCTTCAACATCTTTTGGTCAACGTAATTTAAAAAAAAGAATAGCTTATTCCTCGGTATCTCATATGGGTTTCCTTATTATAGGAATTGGTTCCATAAGTGATACTGGGCTCAACGGGGCCATTTTACAAATAATATCTCATGGATTTATTGGCGCTGCGCTTTTTTTCTTGGCAGGAACTAGTTATGATAGACTACGTCTTCTTAATCTTGACGAAATGGGCGGAATGGCTATCCCAATGCCAAAAATATTCACGATTTTTACTATCTTATCGATGGCTTCTCTTGCATTACCGGGCATGAGCGGTTTTGTTGCAGAATTGATAGTTTTTTTTGGAATAATTACTAGTCAAAAATATCTTTTCATGATGAAAATACTAATTACTTTTGTAACAGCAATTGGAATGATATTAACTCCTATTTATTTATTATCTATCTTACGGCAGATGTTCTATGGATACAAGTTTTTTAATACACCAAACTCTTATTTTTTTGATTCTGGGCCGAGAGAATTATTTATTTCTATTTCTATCCTTATACCCGTAATAGGTATTGGTATTTATCCAGATTTCATTTTCTCATTCTCGGTTGAGAAAGTTGAAGCTATTCTATCTAATTTTTGATAGATAGTTTTCTTGAATAAATTAATAAAACAAAAACAATAAATAAAAAAGAGAAAAAAACCCTTTGGACAAAGATTTTTATGTTAGATTCACTTAAAAAAAAATTGAATTGTAATCGAATATGTTTGTTGTTTGTGAGAACCCTTAAAATCAAGTAATGTAATGATTCAAAGGGTTCTCGACGATTTTTGGGAAGTTTAATTTATGGAAAGTATATATATATGCTTTCCATATTTTTATTTCTCGGGTTAAGTTCGTTACTCATTTTTTTCATTCAATTAGATATAAATGAACCATAACTATGTAGTCCTATTCCTAATAGATTGATCCCCAAATAACATACCCAAATTATAAGAAATCCTATAGAGGCCACTATTGAAGAATTTACACCTTCTAATTTTTTATTTTTTCTAGTATGTAAATAAATCGCGAATATGGTCCACGTAATAAAGGCCCAAGTTTCCTTTGGATCCCAATTCCAATATGATCCCCATGCCTCGTTAGCCCATACTGCTCCTGAAAGAATACCTATTGTTAAAAAGAGAAAACCTAGACTAATAATACGATAACCCCAACGATCCAATTGTTGAATAAATTGAGACCTGTAATAATTTCTAGAAGAAGAAGTTGTTCGTAAAACATTCTTCCTTTCATTCATATTCATGTATTTGATTTCAGCAAAATCAAATGATTTATTTAAAGAATCCAAATTCTTGGTAAAAGCAAGAATTTGGATTACTTCTTGAAACGTAATGACTAAAATAGCCACTGATAATAATGATCCACATAAAAGAGCTGCATATCCGAATATCATCATACTGACGTGCATCATTAGCCAATGGGATTGTAGAGCGGGTACTAATATGACGGATTGATGCATTTTGGTTAAAAGACCTGAAGTAGCAAAGCCTTGGGTAAAAATAACACTTGGTGCGATTATTGTACTTAAATGGTTTTTATCCTTTTTAAAAAATGGAACCATATGAAAAATGGAAAAACCCCATGAAAGAAAGATTAAGGATTCATATAAATCACTAAATGGTAAATGGCCCGAAAAAAACCAACGAGTAATTAACAATCCCGTTACACAGAAAAAAGTTATTGTCATGGCTTTTTTGGACAAATCATATAATCCTACGATTTCATTGACTAATAAGGTTATTAAATGAATTGAAATTACAATTGATATGACCGAAAACGATATATGAGTTAATATATGCTCTAAAGTTGAAAATATCATATATATATAATGAAAATAAATAAATATCTATAATGAAAATAAAAAAGGTATGAATACTAGGATAGGAATCGGGAATTGAATTCATTATAGGACTTATTCTTTTAGAATATAGAATAGGATGCCATGCCGCTACTCGGACTCGAACCGAGATGCTCTAGCACTGCTTCCTAAGAGCAGCGTGTCTACCAATTTCACCATAGCGGCTTACTCGAAATCATAATAACCGATTCATTAGTCAATCGTCGAGATTAAAAGAATCAATTAACGTGGAATATTAATATTATATTAATATTAATTTAGTACATTTGTTTACTAAACATTAAAAAATTTGAAGAATTCTATTATTATTCTAATTCTATACTATAAATTAGAAGTATAGTAATAAAATCGAAAAAATATTCAAATAAAAAAAAAAGAACGTTTCGATTTCAATACGAAGTTAAGTTGTATTCTTGTTTTTTTTCATTTGCAGTGTTAGTTTTCAAATTTAACAACGGAGAATGGGTTTTTCGTAGTTTACACTTTTTCAAATTCAAAAAAAGCACTGTTGAAACTAGATAGTTTTGACTTCAATCTAGGAATGAAAAAAACATTTTGTTGTAGTTGTTTATGACTCATTTTTTAATTATTTCATTCATTTTATGACTCTAAAGAAATGCATTTCCTTTTTTTCAATGAAATCCTTAACGTTAATTTATATATCTATTATTATTTCACACTACATTCTAAAAAATTTAGATTATATATTCAGCATATATTATAATATATATATATTATAATATATGCTAAATATATGGTCAATATTAAATATTCTTATATTACTAAATATTCTTTATTATACTAATAATAATAAAGAATATAAAGAATACTCTTTGAATCGAGCTAATTCAAATTATTGCAACATTTTTATTTGTTACAAAAAAAACTTTTTGAGTTCCCTGTCAAAATGGATTGCGCTAATGAAAAGGCTTTCAATGCTGTCCAATATCCCTTTTTTTTCCAAAAAGTTTTCCGAATTTTTTTTTTTGATATAGAAGTGCGTTTTTTTGGAACTGCCATATAATTAAGATAATTTTTTCATTGTTATAGTTCGATGTGAAAGACATTTGTTCTGTAAATGAAAACGAAATATTCTTTAATTAGCCATATGTCGTCTTAGCTATCCTTCCTATTTTTTTCTATCTAAAGTAAAAACATTGAATATTAGAAACCTTTTCAAAATCTTTCCAAACATATATATCTAGATCTCCTTTTATTGTAATGTAATTGTAATGTATCCATTAGTTCAAAAATGAACTAATGTTTCTGAATAATAATAAGATTATTTTATTGGGTCATTTCATATGTTTTTTCTGATTCATTCATATAGCAAAAGAAACGAATGTTCTTAGTTTTGGTGTAATTATTTTTCCTCAGTCTATAGATAATAATTTTAATTTTACAAATTTCGTTTTTATTTATTTTTATTATAATATATTTATTATTATATTAATAGTAATTTAATATTTCTTAATATAAAATAATAATATATATATTCGAATTTAATTTGGTTATTGGTCTATTTTTACTTTGTACTTTGGGATATTGGAAGTATTGTGCAACGATTCAGAATAATTAAAAAAAAAATCTCAAATTCTATTTATATATCCACTTTTTTATTAACCGAACCCTTTACAAAAGAGATAAAACAAACGAATAAGAAAGAAAATTCATTAAGAATCAAAATATTTTTTATTCTTTATTTTTTTTTGTATGGAATATACACATCAATTTTCATGGATCATACCTTTCCTCCCACTTCCAGTTCCTATTTTAATAGGGGTAGGACTTCTAATTTTTCCCACGGCAACAAAAAATCTTCGCCGTATGTGGGCTTTTCCTAGTATTTTATTGTTAATAATAGTTATGATTTTTTCGATCGATCTATCTATTCATCAAATCCAGAACAGTTCAATCTATCAATATGTATGGTCTTGGACTATAAATAATGATCTTTCTTTAGAGTTTGGCTACTTGTTCGATTCACTTACTTCTATTATGTCAATATTAATCACTACTGTTGGTATTCTGGTTCTTTTTTATAGTGATAATTATATGTCTCATGATCAAGGATATTTGAGATTTTTTACTTATCTGAGTTTTTTTAATACTTCAATGTTGGGATTAGTTACAAGTTCCAATTTGATACAAGTTTATATTTTTTGGGAATTGGTTGGAATGTGTTCTTATCTATTAATAGGTTTTTGGTTTACACGTCCTATTGCGGCAAAGGCTTGTCAAAAAGCATTTGTAACTAATCGTGTAGGGGATTTTGGTTTATTATTAGGAATTTTAGGTCTTTATTGGATAACGGGTAGTTTGGAATTTCGGGATTTATTTCAAATATTTAATAACTTGATTTATAAGAATGAGGTTAATATTTTTTTTGTTACTTTCTGCGCCCTCTTATTATTTTGTGGATCAGTTGCGAAATCTGCCCAATTCCCTCTTCATGTCTGGCTACCGGATGCTATGGAAGGGCCTACCCCTATTTCGGCTCTTATACACGCTGCTACTATGGTAGCAGCAGGAATTTTTCTTGTAGCTCGGCTTCTTCCCCTTTTCACAGTTATACCCTTCATAATGAGTGGAATAGCTTTGATAGGTATAATAACAGTAGTATTAGGAGCAACTTTAGCTATTGCTCAAAAAGATATTAAGAAAAATTTGGCCTATTCTACAATGTCTCAATTGGGTTATATGATGTTAGCTTTAGGTATGGGCTCTTATCGAGCCGCTTTATTTCATTTGATTACTCATGCTTATTCAAAAGCATTGTTGTTTTTAGGATCTGGATCCATTATCCATTCAATGGAAGCAATTGTTGGATATTCTCCAGATAAAAGTCAAAATATGGTTCTTATGGGCGGTTTAACAAAACATGCGCCAATTACAAAAACCGCTTTTTTAATAGGTACACTTTCTCTTTGTGGTATTCCACCTTTTGCTTGTTTTTGGTCCAAGGATGAGATTCTTAATGATAGTTGGTTGTATTCACCGATTTTCGCAATAATAGCTTGTTCCACAGCAGGATTAACTGCATTTTATATGTTTCGAATCTATTTACTAGTTTTTGAAGGATATTTAAACGTTCATTTTCAAAATTTCAACGGAAAGAAAAATAGTTCATTCTATTCAATATCTTTATGGGGCAAAGAAGGAAAAAAGAAATTAAAAAAGAAAATTCATTTATTAGCTTTATTAACAATGAATAATAATGAAAGGACTTCTTTTTTTCGGAAGAGGAAATATTCAAATACAATTAATCGAAATGTCAAAAGCATAAAACGTCTTTTTGTTGAGAGTACCTATTTTGGTACTAAAAACATTCCCTTTTTTTATCCTCATGAATCTGACAATACTATGCTATTTTCTATGCTTGTATTAGTATTATTTACTTTCTTCGTTGGGTCCATTGGAATTTCTTTCAGCCAAGATGGAATAGATTTGAATATCTTATCCAAATTGTTAATTCCGTCTATAGACCTTTTACATCAAAATTCAAAGAATTCTGTCGATTGGTATGAATTTTTTACAAATGCAACTTTTTCGGTGAGTATAGCTTTTTTCGGAATATTGATAGCGTCTTTTCTCTATAAACCAGTTTTTTCTTCTTTACAAAACTTGAACGTATTGAATTTATTTCAAAAAAGTGTTACTAAAAAAATTATTCCTGATAAGATAATCAATGTTATATATGATTGGTCATATAATCGTGGTTATATAGATGCTTTTTTTGAAGTCTCTTTAATTGCGAGTGTAAGAAAGTTAGCTAAATTCAATTATTTTTTTGATAGACAAATAATTGATGGAATTCCAAATGGAATTGGTATTTCAAGTTTTTTTATGGGAGAAGCTATCAAATATGTGGGGGGTGGACGAATTTCTTCGTATATTTTCTTTTTTTTATTAATCTTTTTAGTAATTTGTTATTATATATTTATATAAAAATAAATATTATGAATTATATTAGAATCTAGATTGAATAGATTTATG